TCGAATAGTACTCAAGATCCTCTGTTTTCGCTTATCTAATAAATCATTTAATGAAAGTAGATTATCTTTCCATTCATTTCACAACTATCATATCTCTTCCCGAACCAAACATGAATCTTTCGATTCATTTGGCTCTCACGCTCAATTGTTTCTTTTATCTTTTATTTGATTGATGGGCATTCCCCATATCTTTGAACGGAATGAGCCTATCCTCTCTTTTCTGTTCGTATATCGAAACTGATCTAACATCAGAATCTTAGGAGGACTCTTCAGACCAGACAAAAAAATAAAAAATTGTCAGCAAAGTTGTTTCTTTATTTGTTCTTTATTTACAACTTATTTCCAAAAAGAAAAAAATATTTTAAAGAAAAAAAAATTCTATTCTTTCTTCTTTATATGCTATGATAAATTAGATCAAAATTCTAATAGATAATATATAATTGAATAGAATTTTGAACTTCATTACTTCATTATTATTAGAATGAGATTTCGATTTTTTTTATCCAAAAAATTCTCTTTTTTATACAAATAGAATACATAGGTTGTCGATTCGGCAGTGGATAAAAAAAGGGGGGAGATACCCATCTTTCTAGTTAATGGTTCAAATAATTTTATCCATATGAGTGTTCTACGTCGGATAAATTCCCAATTATTCCTTTTTTATTATCTTTCAACCTTTTTGTTACTAACGTAGCGGTAGAAAGAGTACCATACTATGCTGTGCCTGGACTTCAAAAAATTTATCTTTAACCATGTAAAAGACCTCAACATTATTGGTTGATAGAGAAGAGAATCAAAGTTCATTTATCAATTAGTCACGAAATGCTATGGTTCTTACATATGATCTCTGAATGAAATCCAATTCCGAAGTAATTCGTCGAGATTGTGCACCCTTTGTTCCTATTTCTGCTATAAAAAAGAATACATAAATATAAAGAAAGTGCAGCCGGTGAAATCCAACCTATTCTTGAAATACACAACTCGCACACACTCCCTTTCCAAAAAAAATCAATACACCCAGCACTACGCTTAGATTTATTGGATTTGTTGCTAAAATATCGGTATTAAACTCGAAACTCCCAGCGGATGGCCAGTGCTCCACGGAAACAAAAGAATCGATTATATTTTTCATAAGCTCTCCCCTTATAGATAGGACTAACAAAGAACAGAGTTCTTTTTGTATCACTCCGCTTATTATTCTTAATGGAATTTGAGAATTCTCAAATTTATTAGTTATGGTTATGTTTTTATTCTTCTTTTTTTTTTTACATTTTTATTCTACGATGAAATTCAACATTAAACAAAAGGATTTGCAAATAAAAGAGCTAATGCCACGACCAGTCCATAAATTGTTAAAGCTTCCATAAAAGCCAGACTAAGCAATAAAGTACCTCGTATTTTACCCTCCGCTTCTGGTTGTCTCGCAATACCTTCTACGGCTTGGCCCGCAGCAGTACCTTGACCGACCCCAGGTCCGATAGAAGCAAGCCCTACAGCCAATCCAGCAGCAATAACGGAAGCAGCAGAAATAAGTGGATTCATGGTAAGTTCCTCGCACCAAAAAAAGAAATGGTTAATGATACAACCAACCAATGAATTAGTACTTAATCTACTTATTTTTCTACTTCTACTTTTACTATTTACTTTTTACTACACTTATTTTTTATTTTTTGATCTTTATCACCAAAATATATCGGGTCGAAGTAGCTAAAAGCTCCAAATGGAATTCAGAATATTACTGAATTGTCAGAACTACTTCGATATACCGTTTTTTCTTTCTACCTTATGTAATATGTATACGGTTTTAGTCATTGCGTTTCCTTGTTTAGAAACTATTCTATTCTTTCTCTTTCATTTTTCATTCAATTCACAATCACAGACAAAATAGAAAAAGGACTGATATGGAAATTCATCTAAATGCAGTGGACTATAAAAAAAAGAGATAGGGGTAATTACTATCTAACTAGTAAATAACATATACTTTTATTCTTCCATAACGTAAATCACCTGCACTTTTTATTCTATGAAATCGTATTATGGAACCATTCTTCGAAACATACACAAGGATTTAGACTCATAGGCATTACATATATATATATGTAGTAGGAGCCCCAACCCTTCTTTCTCTTCCAAATTTCATCTATCTTTCTTCATATATACATACATGTAGCTATTTGCATTTTATTCTCCAACCTAGTGGATTATATTGAATCCCCTTTGAATTGGGATAAGCTTCAAAAAAGACTATTTCGAAAGTTAGTCAATGATGACCCTCCATGGATTCACCTATATAAGCCGCAGCCAAAGTTGCAAAAATAAGAGCTTGAATACCACTTGTAAATAATCCAAGAAACATGACAGGTATAGGAACTACTGAAGGCACTAAAGAAACAAGAACAACAACCACTAATTCATCAGCCAATATATTCCCGAAAAGTCGAAAACTGAGAGATAAAGGTTTTGTGAAATCTTCTAGAATATTAATTGGTAAAAGTATTGGAGTTGGTTGAATGTATTTCCCAAAATATCCCAATCCTTTTTTGCTAAGACCCGCATAGAAATATGCCACTGACGTAGGTAAAGCTAAAGCAACAGTAGTATTTATATCATTCGTGGGCGCAGCTAACTCCCCATGAGGTAACTTTATGATTTTCCAAGGTAAAAGAGCACCTGACCAGTTAGAAACAAAAATAAATAGGAACATCGTTCCTATAAAAGGAACCCAAGGACCATACTCCTCTCCAATCTGAGTTTTGCTCAAGTCTTGAATAAATTCAAGGACATATTCGAAGAAATTCTGACCGTCGGTCGGAATGGTTTGTGGATTTCGAACAGCTATGATGACTGAACCTAATAAGATAGCAATTACAACCCAAGAAGTGATAAGTACTTGGGCATGAATTTGTAAACCTCCTATTTGCCAATATAAATGTTGGCCTACTTCTACACCTGATATATCGTATAATCCTTTGAGTGTTTTAATGGAACATGGTATAAAATTCATATTGTCCTCTAACAGAAATCGAACTTCAAAAAAGTAATTATTTTGATTCAACCATCTCTTTCTCAATTCATCTATGTTCATTCATGAATTTAAGTTAGGAATCGTATATTTCGGATACTTAGAAATCACATAAAAAAAATACCAATCATTTTATCTTTTCAATATTCTTCAATATTCAAAACATAGTTCAAACTCCAAAAGATGCAAACCAAAATAGTAACAATCAAAGAGAGTTCACCAAAAACAAACTAATCTTATTCTTTCTTCTTCTTAATGATAAGAGTAATGATAAGATATTCAACCATTTTTTATATAACTAGAACGGCCCTCACAAATTGCAGATACTAATTTGGTAAGAATCAATCGAATCGAAGCTATAGCATCATCGTTGGCCGGAATAGAAATATCTGCAAGATCTGGGTCACAATTTGTATCGATTAAACAAATCGTCGGAATACCCAAAATAACACATTCTCGAAGAACCGTATATTCTTCTTGCTGATCAACGATAATTACAATATCGGGCAATCCCGTCATATATTTGATCCCACCCAAATATGTTTGCAAGGTAGATAACTTTCTCTTCAACATTGCTGCATCTCCTTTGGTAAGACGATTGAGTTTCCCCATCTTTTGTTCTGCTCTTAAGTCCCTGAATTTATGAAGTCTTGTTTCTGTAGTAGACCAATTCGTTAACATACCACCAAGCCATTTTTTATTAACATAATGGCATCGAGCCCTTATTGCTGCTGATGCTACTAAATCCGCTGCTTTCTTTTTGGTGCCAACGATTAAGAATTTTTTTCCCCTACTTGCTGCATCAAAAACTAAATCGCAGGCTTCTGATAAAAAACGAGCAGTTATAGTAAGATTTGTAATATGAATACCTTTACGCTTTGCAGAGATGTAAGGAGCCATTCTAGGATTCCATTTATTAGTACCATGACCAAAATGAACTCCTGCTTCCATCATTTCTTCCAAATTGATGTTCCAATATTGTCTTCCCATTTTCCCACACTTTCTCTTTTTCTTTTTTTTTTCAAAGAAAAGAGATTCATTACCTTGTGAAATAAATAATTGTTCCAACGGAACCTTCTACCAGGATTGACCTTTGATCTACGACCCAAACCATGAATTTCATTCTTTATTTTTGATTTCATTGATTACGAAATCCATAATTGGACCAGAGAGTTAAAGTAAAAAGAATGAACCTCTTGTTAGGAATTAGTAAATTACATTACGTAAATAATGGGTCTGATGTCTCATGGAAAGTGTTTGGGGAATAAAAACAAAATAATTCTCTATGGTATAACAAAATATCTCTCATTTCCAACTCGAATAGATTCTTCCTTTTTATTTTCAAATGAATGTTTTTGTCTTGCTTTGAACGATGTACTAATTTTTTGAATCCGGTACCAACTGGTATAATCCCCCCCAAAACAACGTTCTCTTTCAGGCCTTTCAACCAATCAATACGACCTCGTAGAGCAGCTTTTGCTAAAACTCGAGCAGTTTCTTGAAAACTCGCTTCGGATATGAAACTTTGAGTATTCAGAGATGACTTCGTTATTCCCAATAAGATTGCCCGATAAAAGATCGCTTCGTCCAAAACGCGCCCTGCTCGCTCTGCTCGCAACAATCCAATAAATTCCCCAGGTAAAAAAACATTAGACATTCCATCTTCTGAAACCAAAACTCTTGATGTTACTTGACGTACAATAATCTCTATATGTCTATTATGGATCTGTACCCCCTGGGATCGATAAACCTTTTGGATCTTATTAACCAAAGAGATACGACTTTGGGCTATGGTTAGTTCAGCTCCAATCAAGAATCCCCAGGGGATCCCAAGAATCCTTCGGATACGTTCGTCCCAACCTTCAACTCTTCTTTCGAGGTTCATCGATATTGAATCAATCGAACGAACTTCTAAGATTTGTTCCACTTTTGGAAGACCTTGCGTTATGTCACCAGATCTCGATTTTTCATATATAAATGTAATTAATGTATTTCCTTCAGAAAAGGTTTCCCCATAATGGCCATGTACAGTTGCTCCTGGAGTGACCAAATAGGGCTTAGCTGATCTTATAACTAAAGAGTCAACATGAACAATGAAAATTTGACCAGATTTTTTTATGCGTGATCCGTATTTCAATAGACATACATTTTCACAAAGGAATTGTCCAAGGCTAATTATTGTCCATACCTCTTCACAAGAATCGTGATGGAGAAAACACCAATTCGAATGGAATGAATTCCAAATGATGTTACTGCATGGATCGGGATTATAAATCTTACTATTTTCATCTAGGAAACAGTATTGAAATGGAAGTACTTGAAGCACTTGGAAAGTCTGTTGAAAATTTTCAAAGAAAAAATCTTTCTTTAAAAAGACTTGATTATAAGTTCTTAAATAGTAAGATGAACAAAATTTTACTATTTTAGGCACAATAGTACCTAAAGGACCCAACAAATCCCTAATTGGAGTCATGGGATCCGATTCTTTTGTCGCATTATTATATCTCGAAGTATTGAAGGGGCCAATTAGAGAACAATTGGATGATGACAAAATTATGAAAGATTGGCATTCCTTATTTCGATTTAACAACGTACCAAGAGTTCCCTTATGTTGGGGAAATGATTGAATCTTCGCCTTGGAATCAAAAGGATTTCTATGGGTACGATCTAATTCATTATTGGAAAGAAATCCTAAGCCTGCCGTATCATACCTTTTTTCGGTATACGAAATAGTGGACTTTACTAACTCAATTCGGATGAAATCACGAAGCAGATCATTTGCCCTTATTTCAACAAAAGAAGCATGAACCTCTTCTTCTATAGAACTCTTTTTTTCTTGGTCCCAAGTCAATACTAAGCAAGCCCGAACTAATTGAATACTTGTGTGAGAAATTCCTCGAATTGACTTGCCATTTCCATAAAGTATATAATTGACAATTCGAAGTTGGACATTATCCTTTTCCTGCAAGAGATCCTGAGAGAAAAGTGTTGCTAAATTTATCCCATCAGCTATTTCATATGTGACTACGGGCCGAACCAAAACAAAATACTTTTTTTTGGTAGGTGTAATCCGTTGGACATAGATCCAATTTTTCAATTTTTTTGATCCTTTAGAATTTTTTTTTTCCATTCCTGGTGGTATCAAAATGCCACTGTGCCTAGATATTTTATCCACCTCTCCAGAAAAATGAATATCTCCAGAAAATATTTTCAGTTCCATACTTTTTTTTTTTCTCTCCACTCGGACTAATCCACCTACTCGACTTCTTGTATTTATATTTAAAGCAAGTCGTGTATCTACTCCAATGATACTATTGTTCCGGACCATTATGGGCGAAGATCCGGGTAAGATATGCACTTCCTCGGGAATGAAAAAAAATCGATCTACTTTCATTTGCATTTGGTATTTCGGACTAAATTCTTTTGCTCCTCGATACTCAATCAAATCCTCTTTTTTTATGATTGAATCTACTTCGACAATCCCATATTTAGTAATTCCCGAACTGCTTCTTCTGTATCGCGGATCATCAAAATAAGCAAGAATACTATTTCTACGTAAAATACCATTTCTAGGTATTTTAATCGAAATACCAAAACAGGGTATTAGTTTCTTTTCTTGTTCTTGATCATATTGTAAGGGAATCACGAATCTATTTCTTCGCTTTTTCGCCAAGGAATTCTCTTGACGAATATAAGTAGAAGGCTCTATGAGATTCCAATGACCCTTGGATATGATTCGATAAGGTTTTGAATAGTCAAAAATTTCCCTATATTTTTTACCAAAAGTATCCAACAATTTATGTCTTACTTGATCATTAGTCAGTGAGAGATCAAAGATATATCTTTCTTCGAGAGAAAAAGAATTAGCATTCATTTGATCTTGATCCTTGTGGAGTGAAAAAGACACTATATTGGATTTGCATAGACCTCCTGCTAATATCCATAAATGACTTGTTTTTGGTAATAAATGAACATTACTATATGGATATTCGGTCACATGATAGCCATCAGTACTCCAGTGCATTTCTCCTTCTGACTCAGAATAAATATGTTTTTGAACTCTCTCTTTAAAATGAAAAGTGGACGTTCCGGTACGAATCTCGGCAATCACTTGTTCTGATTCTACATATTGATCATTTTGAACTAAAATCAAACTTTTTGTTGGAATATTCACATTATGTAGAATATCTCGACTCTCAATAGTTACATACAAGTCTATAAAACATAGAAAAGCAGGATGCCCATGACGAGTACGTGTGGGATGAACCAAATCCTCATCAAATTTTATTTTTCCATTAGAGGGAGCTCGTACATGTTCGGCAGTACCGCCCGTGAATACTCCGCCGGTATGAAAAGTTCTTAATGTTAGTTGAGTCCCCGGTTCCCCAATTGATTGACCCGCAATAATGCCTACGGCTTCTCCCAACTCGACCAGGTCACCATGAGTAGGACTCCGACCATAACATAATTGACAGATC